TTTATTTTGGATTTTGGACTCGATAATTGTCGAAAAAAAAAAATTCGACATATAACATATATATATATATTTTTTATGAAAATAAATCCTACTACTTCTGGCCTGGAAGTTTCCACGCTTGAAAGAAAAAACCTCGGACGTATCGCTCAAATTATTGGTCCAGTACTGGATGTAGCTTTTTCCCCCGGCAAGATGCCTAATATTTACAACGCTCTAGTGGTGAAGGGCCGAGATACTGCCGGTCAGCAAATTAATGTTGTTTGTGAAGTACAGCAATTATTAGGGAATAACCAAGTTCGGGCTGTAGCTATGAGTGCTACAGATGGTCTAACAAGAGGAATGGAAGTGATTGACACGGGAGTTCCTCTAAATGTTCCAGTTGGTGGAGCTACTCTAGGACGAATTTTTAACGTACTTGGTGAACCCGTTGATAATTTAGGTCCTGTAGATACTCGTACAACATCTCCTATTCATAGATCAGCACCCGCCTTTATACAGTTAGACACAAAATTATCTATTTTTGAAACAGGAATTAAAGTAGTAGACCTTTTAGCTCCTTATCGCCGTGGAGGAAAAATAGGGCTATTCGGGGGGGCTGGAGTGGGTAAAACAGTACTCATTATGGAATTGATCAACAACATTGCCAAAGCTCATGGAGGTGTATCCGTATTTGGCGGAGTGGGTGAACGTACTCGTGAAGGAAATGACCTTTACATGGAAATGAAAGAATCTGGAGTAATTAATGAACAAAATATTGCGGAATCAAAAGTGGCTCTAGTCTATGGCCAGATGAATGAACCGCCGGGAGCTCGTATGCGAGTTGGTTTGACCGCTCTAACTATGGCCGAATATTTTCGAGATGTTAATGAACAAGACGTCCTTCTTTTTATCGACAATATCTTCCGTTTCGTCCAAGCGGGATCTGAAGTATCCGCCTTATTAGGTAGAATGCCCTCCGCTGTGGGCTATCAACCCACCCTTAGTACTGAAATGGGTTCTTTACAAGAAAGAATTACTTCTACCAAAAAAGGGTCCATAACTTCTATTCAAGCTGTTTATGTACCGGCAGACGATTTGACTGACCCTGCTCCGGCCACGACATTTGCGCATTTAGACGCGACTACTGTATTATCACGAGGACTAGCTGCCAAGGGTATCTACCCAGCAGTAGATCCTTTAGATTCAACGTCAACTATGCTTCAACCCCGCATTGTTGGTGAGGAACATTATGAAACTGCGCAAAGAGTGAAGCAAACTTTACAACGTTACAAAGAACTTCAGGACATTATAGCTATCCTGGGGTTGGACGAATTGTCCGAAGAGGACCGCTTAACCGTAGCAAGGGCACGAAAAATAGAGCGTTTCTTATCACAACCCTTTTTCGTAGCAGAGGTATTTACGGGTTCTCCGGGGAAATATGTCGGTCTAGCAGAAACTATTAGAGGGTTTAAATTGATCCTTTCCGGGGAATTAGATGGTCTTCCTGAGCAGGCCTTTTATTTGGTAGGTAACATTGATGAGGCTACTGTGAAGGCTACGACTTTAGAAATGGAGAACAAATTGAAGAAATGACCTTAAATCTTTGTGTACTAACCCCCAATCGAATTGTTTGGGATTCAGAAGTGAAAGAAATCGTTTTATCTACCAATAGTGGACAAATTGGCATATTACCAAATCACGCGCCTATTGCCACAGCAATAGATATAGGTCTATTGAGAATACGCTTAAATGACCAATGGTTAACGATGGCTTTGATGGGTGGTTTTGCTAGAATAGGAAATAATGCGATCACTGTTTTAGTAAATGATGCGGAAAAAAGTAGTGATATTGATCCACAAGAAGCTCGGAAAACCCTTGAAATAGCAGAAGCTAACTTGCGGAAAGCTGAAGGAAAGAGGCAAACAATTGAGGCAAATCTTGCTCTCAGACGAGCTAGGACACGGGTAGAGGCTATCAATGAGATGGCATAACTAGTTGGCCGAGTAATCAATAGAACTTCTTTATCCTATCCTATATAAAGAAATAAAGAAGTTCTATTGATTACTCGGATTTCAAAAGAAGAGTCTAAAAACTACGATGGACTCTAATAAGTTAAGAAATTATACCTACTATTGGATTTGAACCAATGACTTCCGCCGTATGAAAGCAATACTCTAACCACTGAGTTAAGTAGGTTATTTCTCATTACAAAGAAAAATAAAATGACAAAGAGAAAGTAAAGGGGACCCCTTGCATTTCCTTTGATGGATGATAGATGTAATTATAAATTGAATAGTATTTATAAGCAATACTCCTCAAAGAGGTAGAAGATTAGACTCTGGAATATGCGTCTTAACAATAAATTATCTAATTGATAAAATGTGTATCGCAATATCGCAGGGGCTATAGCTCAGTTAGGTAGAGCACCTCGTTTACACGTGCGCCAATGTTTTTTAGAGAAGTCCATCATAGAATCAAAACGCTGAATCAAAGCACGTGGAGCCATCCATTATTACATTTA